GTATCCTCCCCACTTTTTTTGTACAAACTTGAAAAATCCATCCTTTCTTATTTTGATATCTCTGGACTGATTAAAAAAATTTTACGAAATTGGATTAAAAAAACGAATGAATTTGATCTTTCAGAAAAAAATGAGAAGTATAAAAGAGAAGCAACAATAGAGATCGAAATGGAAACAGAACTTGAGAATGGTATTCTAACTTCTCAAGTAAAAAGGAGCTGTATATTAATAATGAAATCAATTCTTCGTAAATATATTATATTACCCTTATTGATAATAGCGAAAAATATTGGCCGTATCTTATTATTTCAATTTCCCGAATGGTCCGAAGATTTTGAAAATTGGAATAAGGAAAAGCATGTTAAATGTACTTATAGTGGTGTTGAACTATCCGAAAAAGACTTGCCGAAAAACTGGTTAAGTGAAGGTATTCAAATAAAGATCCTATTTCCTTTCTATCTGAAACCTTGGCATAGATCGAAATCTGCATTTCCTCAAATGGATCGATTGCAAAAGAAAGAAAAAAAAAAAAAAATGGGTTTTTTAAATGTGTGGGGGAGGCCAACCAAACATCCTTTTGGTTCACCCCAAAACCAACCCTCCTTTTTTGTACCCATTTTGAAAGTACTCAAAAAAAAAATGAGAAAATTGAAAACAAATTTTTTTTTCATTTTACAAATGTTAAAAGTAACAGAAATAAAAAAATGGATTAACAAAAGTGGTCCATTTATAAACAGACTAATAAACGATCCCTCAAAAAAAAATGGAATTCTTTTGTTTGGGTTGAGCGAACTAGATGAATGGGGTGAAACTAAAAACGAAAAAGATTGGATAAAAAATAAAAACTTAATTCACGAATCGCCCATTCCAACTCGATCTAAAAATAGGACAAAACATTCGCTAATAGAAATAAAAATGCAAGATATGACTATTAAAACAAGCACAATAAGAAATCAACTAGAAAAAATACTAAAAGAGAAGAAAAAATATTTTAGAACTTCTGAGATAAATAATAGGTTTAACAAAAAACGGCATGCCATAAAAAGATTAGAATTAAAAAAAAGAAAAATTATTTGTCAAATAGTAAAAAAACAAATTACTCGATTAATCTTTAACTTGCAGTATTTTATCCAATTTTTTATTGAAAGAATATCTATTGCTATCCTCCTCGTTATTAATATAATAAGGACCAAAGGACAACCCTTTTTTCATTTTGAATCAAAAAAACCAATAGATAAGTACACTTACAATAATGAAGCAAATAAAAAAGAAAAAAAAATGGACTTTAGAAACTTTAGACAGTCCTGTTTTTATATTAGTAAGAAAAATGCAATTTTTATTTTTGACTTATCCTCTTTATCACAAGCCTATGTTGGGTATAAATTATCACAAAGCCACATTTTTAACTTATACAACTTTAGATTAAAATCCGCACTTCAATATCATAAAACATCTCTTTTTATCAAGGATGAAATAAAGGATGATTTTGAAGTACAAAGAATATTTGATTCGGAATTAACAGATAAGAAATTTATTACTTATGGAAAAAATCAATGGAAAAGCTGGTTACAGAATCATTATCAATATAATATATCTCATATTAGATGGTCTGGATTGGTACCAAAAAAATGGAAAAATAAAAAAAATCGCCGCTCTATATCTATAAGACAAAATGAGAATAAGGATTTATTAAAATGGGATTTCTATGAAAACGATGGGTTAATTCGTTACGAAAAGGAAATTTATGATTATAGATTAAACTCATTATCAAATCACAAAGGGAATTTAAAAAAAAATTCTCGATATGATCTCTTATCATATAAATCTATTAATTATGAAAATAAGAAAACCGCATATATTTTTGTTTTACCATCAGAAGTAAAGAATAACCAAAAAAGATCCTATAATTCCAACACAAATAAAATAAAACTTTTTACGCTAGGCGATAACAATTCTTTAGGCGAAAAAGCTATTACAGATATGGATAAATCTTTTTTTTATTACAGAATTATCCATTTATGTCTTAGAAAAAGGTTAGATAGTGAAGCCTGGATCCAGACCAATACCACGAATACTAAGATAAGTAATTATCAACTAATTGAAGAAATCGATAAGAGGGATCTTTTTTCTTTTCCGAATCACCAAACTGAGCAAACCAACCTAAGTATTCAAAGCTTTTTCGATTGGCTGGGAATGAACGAAGAATTTCCTATTTTGAATGAAGAATTTTGGTTCTTACCAGAATTGATACTGTTTTATAATGTATATAAACGAAAAATATGGATGATACCAATCAAATCACTTCTTTTAAATTTTAATGAAAAGAAAAGTTTGAGTCAAAAAAAGAATATCGCTATAAAGCACAAATGGAATCGTGGATCTCTTCTCTTAAACCAAGAAAAAGATGTTTCAGACTATAGTGTGCAATCAGACAGAAAAAAACGTATAAAGAAAAGGAATCCAGAAGAAGACCTCGATTTTTTCCTAACAAGTCAGTTGCTTGTTCAATTGAGATGGTCTTTTTTTTTCAATCTAACCATAATGAAAAATATCAAAGTATATTGTCTCCTGCTTAGCTTGCGAAATCCAAGAGAAAGCGCTCTATCAGCTATTCAAAGAGGAACAATAAATCTAGATATAATGCCGAGTCATACGTATGTTACAGAATGGATGCAAAGGGGAGTCTTTTTTATTGAACCAGTTCGTATGTCTATAAATAATCCTGGACAATTTCTTATGTATCAAACCATACGGATTTCATTAGTTCATAAGAATTATTATCAAACTAATTCAAGCTATCGAGAAAAAGCAAAAGAGCAAAAAATTATCGGAAATAGAGACATAAAAAATTCTAGTTTGCTTGTTCTTGAAACTATTTTATCGCCGCGACGTCGAAAAGAGTTAAGAATTCTAATTTCTTTCAATTCAAAAAAAACAAAGAGTATGGATCTAAATCTGGTATTCTGCAACAGACAAAATGTCAAAAATTATGATCCATTTTTAGTTGAAAGGAACCGTCTTCATAGATTAAAGTTTTTTCTTTGGCCGACTTGTCAATTAGAGGATTTAGTTTGTATGAATCGTTATTGGTTTAATACCAATACTGGGAGTTCTTTCAGTATGTTAAGAATACATATGTATCCTTAATTCTAAATGTATGAAAGGCATGATAGGATAGTTTTCTATTTCTATTCTGTAACATAGTTCCCAGAAAAAACGAAATAGACGTCGACACGTATTGTCTTATACTCTATTCTAATACATGAATACTAATTCAATAATCTATCAATTTAGCTCTCTAATTCATCAAAAGATTTTTATTATTTAATTTAAAAGTTCATTTTGTCTCTCTTTTAGGTTATGAGTTCCACCCTTTTTTCTAGCTAAAAAATGAATCAAATAAAAAAATAAGAGTTGGTACTTATTTGATTTTCAAAATTTGGATAAAATGCAAAAGCCCATAATAATAATAAAAAAAAATGGACCAGATTAACATGTCAAACATTATTATTACTGATCCATAAAATTCATATTTTCAAAAAGTTGGAGAAGATTTTTTTTTATGCTAAAGAATTCAGTTTCCTCAGTTATTTCCAAAAAACAAGAAAAAAAAGAAGAAACCACGGGATCCGTTGAATTTCAAGTAGTTAATTTCACTAAGCAAATCCGAAGACTTACTTCCCATTTGGAATTGCACAGAAAAGATTATTTATCGCAGAGAGGTCTAAAGATAATTCTGGGAAAACGTCAACGACTGCTGTCTTATTTGTCAAAAAAAAATGGAATACGTTATAAAGAATTAATTGAGCGATTGGCTATTCGGGAACCAAAAATTCGTTAATTTCAAGAACTTAAATTCAATTTATTGGTTATTTGATCATGAATTTTGATGAATTTCTTTTTGTTTTCTGCAATTCCTAGAAAAATGAATCAAGGAACAACCTATGAATGTACCAATTATAAGAAATGAACTTATGATAGTAAATATGGGACCTCACCACCCATCAATGCACGGCGTTCTTCGACTCATCATTACTCTAGATGGTGAAGATGTTGTTGACTGTGAACCAATATTGGGGTATTTACACAGAGGAATGGAAAAAATTGCAGAAAATAGAACAATTATACAATATTTACCTTATGTAACTCGTTGGGATTATTTGGCTACTATGTTCACTGAGGCCATAACCGTAAATGCACCGGAACAGTTAGGGAATATTCAAATACCTAAACGAGCCAGTTATATCAGAGTAATTATGTTAGAATTAAGTCGTATAGCTTCTCATTTATTATGGCTTGGCCCTTTTATGGCAGATATTGGTGCACAAACTCCCTTCTTCTACATTTTCCGAGAACGAGAATTAGTATATGATCTGTTCGAAGCTGCTACCGGTATGAGATTAATGCATAATTTTTTTCGTATCGGAGGAGTTGCCGCTGATTTACCGCATGGTTGGATAGATAAATGCATTGATTTCTGCGACTATTTTTTAACCGGAATTTCGGAATATCAAAAACTTATTACACGCAATCCCATTTTTTTAGAACGTGTTGAGGGAGTAGGAATTTTGAGTGGAGAAGAAGCATTAAATTGGGGTTTATCGGGCCCAATGCTACGAGCTTCCGGAATAGAATGGGATCTTCGTAAAGTTGATCATTATGAGTGTTATGACGAATTTGATTGGGAAGTCCAATGGCAAAAAGAAGGAGATTCGTTAGCTCGTTATTTAGTAAGGATCAGTGAAATCGAGGAATCTATCAAAATTATTCAACAAGCTTTGGAAGGAATTCCGGGAGGACCCTCTGAGAATTTAGAAATACGATGTTTTGATAAAGTAAGAGATTCCCAATGGAATGATTTTGACTATCGCTTCATTAGTAAAAAAACCTCTCCTACTTTTGAATTGTCGAAACAAGAACTTTATGCGAGAGTCGAAGCCCCAAAAGGTGAATTGGGAATTTTTCTGCTAGGAGATGGGAAAATTTTTCCTTGGAGATGGAAAATTCGCCCACCGGGTTTTATCAATTTGCAAATTCTTCCTCAGTTAGTTAAAAGAATGAAATTGGCTGATATTATGACGATACTAGGTAGTATAGATATCATTATGGGAGAAGTTGATCGTTGAAATGATAATTGATACAACAGAAGTACAAGATATCAATGCTTTTTCAAACTGGGAATCCTTAAAAGAGGTGTATGAGATCATATGGATGCTTATCCCGATTTTGACTGTTATAGTGGGAATCACAATAGGTGTACTAGTAATTGTGTGGTTAGAAAGAGAAATAGCTGCGGGGCTACAACAACGTATTGGACCTGAATATGCTGGATCTTTTGGAATTCTCCAAGCTTTAGCAGATGGTACAAAACTACTTTTCAAAGAAAACCTTCTTCCATCTAGAGGTAATACTTATTTATTCAATATCGGACCATCCGTAGCAGTCATATCCATTTTATTAAGTTATTTAGTAATCCCTTTTGGCTATCATTTTGTTCTAGCCGATCTCAATATTGGTGTTTTTTTATGGATCGCCATTTCAAGTATTTCTCCGATTGGACTTCTTATGTCAGGGTATGGATCGAATAATAAATATTCTTTTTTAGGTGGTTTACGGGCTGCTGCTCAATCGATTAGTTATGAAATACCATTAACTCTATGCGTGTTATCAATATCTCTACGTGCGAGTCGTTGAAACATTTTCCCTATTTTCCTTTTCTTTTCGTTAGAAAGAAATTGCCTGAATTAAAGAAATCGCTTTCTTTTTTTGTTCATTAACCCGACTGATGAACACAATCAGATGGTTCTATGAGTGAAACAAAACAGCTTCCAAATTTGCAGTAAAAATGGTAAGTCTCATTTCCTATGTATAAGGATTAAACATAAGTAATTCACACTGTTTATCCCAAGATCGGTTGATTGATCATCCTAACTTGAAGCGGGTTTAAAATAACAAACAACTTTTTTGGTTTTTCACTATCGTTTGTATGTATTACCATAAGAGTGAGTTGATAAAAAATGAGTGGGTGGTTAGAAATACCAAGGTACACAAAAGATTAGTAATAGAGATTATGCAAATTATACAAAAAAGCATTTCCGCATAAAAGGAACACTCATTGGGGTTTTAAGTTGGTAGAAATGATCCGGTAGTACTTCCCACGATTCCGATCCAGAGTATGCCCCTATCCACTGAAAAAAACTATCAGGAACGAAAGAATCCTTTTTGAAAGGACCCCCCTTTTTTCCGTTTTTGAGAAAGAAGAAAACGAAGAATAGGAACGAACAAAATAGAAAGAGTGCAATTCCAATAAAAAAACAGCGATCTTTTTTATTCTTTCTTTAATATAGTTATATTCATAGGGATAAAAGCCCTGTAATAAGTGCTGAAGTAATGTATGTCATTTTTTTTTCGTAATCGAAAATGCTGGGTTGAAATATTTATATATATTACTAAAAGAAAGTATTTTATTGACGGATTAAGTTATTACTCAAAAAATATTGAAATTTTTGAATTAAAGTAAACGGAAAGGATGAGATTAATTCAGAAATACTTTTTTTATAGCAGACGGAATTACATTAGACTAATTCGGGGCTTTTCAATATATTTTTACTCTATCTAGCATAAAAGTATATCACGTTAAATAATACTAATCTGGTCCTTAAATTTCTTTAGGCTCCTAGAGGAGCCGTATGAGGTGAAAATCTCATGTACGGTTCTGTAATAGCGATAGTAACAGTAATGTTATCACCGACTATGATTATCTAATAGTTCAAGTACAGTTGATATAGTTGAAGCACAGTCAAAATATGGTTTGTGGGGGTGGAATTTGTGGCGTCAACCTATAGGGTTTATAGTTTTTCTAATTTCTTCCCTAGCAGAATGTGAGAGGTTACCCTTCGATTTACCAGAAGCCGAAGAAGAATTAGTAGCAGGTTATCAAACCGAATATTCAGGTATCAAATTTGGTTTATTTTTTGTTGCGTCCTATCTAAATCTATTAGTTTCTTCATTTTTTGTAATAGTTCTTTACTTGGGCGGTTGGAATTTCTCTATTCCATATCTATTTGTTCCGGAACTTGTTGAAAAAGCAGGCGGAGTCTTTGGAACAATCATTAGTATTTTGATTACATTAGTTAAAACTTATTTGTTTTTGTTCATTCCTATTACAACAAGATGGACTTTACCTAGGCTAAGAATGGACCAATTATTAAATCTTGGATGGAAATTTCTTTTACCTATTTCTCTCGGTAATTTATTATTAACAACTTCTTCCCAACTCCTTTCACTCTAACCACGCACGTCTATATTACTTATCTAAAACAAGAGAAGGAAACAACCATCAAATTATTCATAGCTATTCACGATATGTTCCCTATGGTAACTGGGTTCATCAATTATGGTCAACAAACAGTACGAGCTGCAAGGTACATCGGTCAAGGTTTTATGATTACTTTATCCCATGCAAATCGTTTACCTGTAACGATTCAATATCCTTATGAGAAATTGATTCCATCAGAACGTTTCCGTGGTCGAATTCACTTTGAATTTGATAAATGCATTGCTTGTGAGGTATGTGTTCGCGTATGCCCTATGGATTTACCTGTTGTTGATTGGAAACTACAAACTAGGATCCGAAAGAAACAATTGCTTAATTACAGTATTGATTTCGGAATCTGTATATTTTGTGGTAATTGCGTTGAGTATTGCCCCACAAATTGTTTATCAATGACTGAAGAATATGAGCTTTCTACGTATGATCGTCACGAATTGAATTATAATCAAATTGCTTTGGGTCGTTTACCATTGGCATTAATTGACGATTACACAATTCGAACAATTTTGAATTCGCCTCAAATAAAAAATGGCTAAACCCCTTTTTAGAAAAAATTTAGAATTACTAATGTAATCTTTTGATCTAAAGGATTTTTTTTGAAGTTCAATTCGGAAGTTCAAAAAAAGAATGAGATTGGTCCAATTGTTGGACCTATATCAATACACATCTATTCTTTCAATTAAAAATGGATTCCGTATAATTTTACTTTTTCCTGGTCCGATCAATAAGGTCATGAAACATTTCTATTTTTTTATTTCTTTTTTTATTATATATAATGGATTTACCGGGAACAATACATGATTTTCTTTTAATCTTTCTGGGATCAGGTCTTATATTAGGAGGTCTAGGAGTAGTATTATTTACTAATCCAATTTATTCCGCCTTTTCGTTGGGATTAGTTCTTGTTTGTATATCCTTATTCTATATTTCATCAAATTCCCATTTTTTAGCTGCTGCCCAACTTCTTATTTATGTGGGAGCTATAAATGTTTTAATCATTTTTGCTGTGATGTTTATTAATGGTTCAGAATATTACAAAGATTTCCAGTTTTGGACTGTTGGAGATGGAGTTACTTCAGTGCTTTGTACAAGCATTTTTTTTTCACTAATTACTACTATTCCAGATACGTCATGGTACGGTATTATTTGGACTACAAGATCAAACCATATTGTAGAACAGGATTTGATCAGTAATAGTCAACAAATTGGGATTCATTTATCAACAGATTTCTTTCTTCCATTTGAACTCATCTCAATAATTCTTTTATTTGCTTTGATAGGTGCAATTGCGGTAGCTCGTCAGTAATAAAGCTTTCGAACGTTCATAGATACGATAAGAAATGCTTTTAATTCAATCTATTACCTAGTGTCAATATTACCAATGTCCTTCCTTGTTCCATGCTTTTTTTTTAGATTCTAGTCAATAGAAGAAGTTGAGTTGTTGTTCATATTGAAATGAATCAAGATTGATAAGGAGTCGGTCAATGATGCTCGAATATGTACTTATTTTGAGTGCCTATTTATTTTCTATCGGTATCTATGGATTGATCACGAGCCGAAATATGGTTAGAGCCCTTATGTGTCTTGAACTTATCCTAAATGCAGTTAATATGAACTTCATTACATTTTCTGATTTTTTTGATAGCCGCCAATTAGTAGGAGATATTTTCTCCATTTTTGTCATAGCTATTGCAGCCGCTGAAGCAGCTATTGGACCAGCAATTATTTCCTCAATTTATCGTAATAGAAAATCAACTCGCACCAATCAATCAAATTTGTTGAATAAATAATATGCATTCAAAAATTGGAATCTTTATCAACTCAAATAAAAAAATGATTATTCAGTAAGTCCAATTAGTATGTATGAAAGTATGTATGAATTAGTATGTATGATATTAAATATGGGTTCATATTCCTGTTTACGAAGATGTACTAAATAAAAGTATCTTGACTCTTTCGCATAAGCTGATCCATAAATAAATTTTGTATAAAAATTTTGGTAAATCATTGATTCATCTGATATCTAAATACATGATTCATGTACAAGTTTATTAGATTGAAAATTTATGACGTTCAAACATTTAGATATTCAATGTCACATTCAGTAAAGATTTATGATACATGTATAGGATGTACTCAATGTGTTCGAGCCTGCCCCACAGATGTATTAGAAATGATACCGTGGGACGGGTGTAAAGCTAAACAAATAGCATCCGCTCCAAGAACAGAAGACTGTGTTGGTTGTAAACGATGTGAATCCGCCTGTCCAACGGATTTCTTGAGTGTTCGAGTTTATTTATGGCATGAAACAACTCGTAGCATGGGTCTAGCTTATTGATCCGTTCAAAAAAAATAGCACTAATCCATTTTTTTACCGACAAAAACCCGTGCTTAAAATACTATATAGTTTCCATTTCTTTTTTTTTTAGTACGGGTTTTTTATGGTCTAAGTGTAGCTTATCTTTACCATGAACTTTTTTCCTTGGTTAACACTAATTGTAGCTTTTCCGATATCTTCAGGTTCTTTAATTTTCTTTCTCCCTCAGAAAGGAAATAAAATAATTCGGTGGTACACTATATGTATATGTATCTTAGAACTCCTTCTAATGACCTATGCATTCCGTTATCATTTTCGATTCGACGATCCTTTAATACAACTGGCAGAAGAGTATAAATGGATACGCTTTTTTTCTTTTTACTGGCGATTAGGAATAGATGGGCTTTCTATAGGACCCATTTTATTAACGGGATTTATTACTACTTTAGCTACTTTAGCGGCTTGGCCAGTTACTCGAGATTCACGATTTTTCCATTTCTTGATGTTAGCAATGTATAGTGGCCAAATAGGATCATTTTCTTCCCGAGACCTTTTACTTTTTTTCATCATGTGGGAGTTAGAATTAATTCCTGTTTATTTACTTGTATCCTTATGGGGAGGAAAAAAACGTCTCTATTCAGCTACCAAGTTTATTTTGTATACTGCAGGAGGTTCCATTTTTCTGTTAATGGGAGTTCTGGGTATGGGTTTATATGGTTCCAATGAACCAATATTAAATTTTGAAATATTAGCTAATCAATCCTATCCTGTGGCATTGGAAATAATATTCTATATTTTATTTCTTATTGCTTTTGCTGTCAAATTACCTATTTTACCCCTACATACCTGGTTACCCGACACCCACGGGGAAGCACATTACAGTACTTGTATGCTTCTAGCTGGAATTTTATTAAAAATGGGAGCATATGGGTTGGTTCGGATCAATATGGAATTATTACCTCACGCTCATTCGATATTTTCTCCATGGTTGATAATAGTGGGTACGATCCAAATAATCTATGCAGCGTTAACATCTCTTGGCCAACGTAATTTAAAAAAACGAATAGCCTATTCTTCTGTATCTCATATGGGTTTCATAATTATAGGAATTGGTTCTATTACTGATACAGGTCTCAACGGAGCTCTTTTACAAATAATCTCTCATGGCTTTATTGGTGCTGGGCTTTTTTTCTTGGCAGGAACGGGTTATGATCGAATACGTCTTGTTTATCTTGATGAAATGGGTGGGATAGCTATCTTAATGCCCAAAATATTCACGATGTTCAGTCTATTATCGATGGCTTCTCTTGCATTACCAGGCCTGAGTGGTTTTGTTGCGGAATTGATAGTTTTTTTTGGACTAATTACTAGTCAAAAATATCTTTTAATGACTAAAATTCTAATTACTTGTGTAATGGCAATGGGGATGATATTAACTCCTATTTATTTATTATCTATGTCACGTCAGATGTTCTATGGCTACAAGCTATTTAATGTTCCAAATTCGTATTTTTTTGATTCGGGACCGCGAGAATTATTTGTTTCGATCTCCATCTTGCTACCCATAATAGGTATTGGTATTTACCCAGATTTCGCTTTTTCATTATCAGTTGATAAGGTTCAAAGCATTTTATGTAAGTATTTTTATAGATAATTTTTGTATAAAAAAAAATGGACTTATTAACTCATTAATAGCAAAAGAATTGTAACTGGATCCATTTAGCCTTTGTGAGAGCCATTTGAATCAATACAATACTTGATTCAAACGGCTCTTGATGACTTCAACTAAGATTTCTTAGATTTTTATTTATCTAGGCCATTTTCTATCTCTAATCAGTAGGCCCTTTTTTTTTCAAGTAGATGTTAATTGAAATGAACCATAACTATGTAGCCCTATTCCTAAGAGATTGACCCCAAAATAGCATATCCAAATTATAAAAAAGCCCATAGAAGCTACAATTGCAGAATTTGCAACTTTCATATTTGTATTTGTTCGAGTATGTAAATAAATCGCAAATATAGTCCACGTAATAAAGGCCCAAGTTTCTTTTGGGTCCCAATTCCAATATGATCCCCAGGCCTCATTAGCCCAGACTGCTCCGGAAAGAATCCCTATAGTTAAAAAGATAAACCCTAGACTAATAACACGATAACTCCAATGATCTAATTGTTGAATCCATTGGGATCGGTAATAATTTTTAGCAGAATCAAAGAAGGTGCTTTGTAAAACATTCCTTCGTTTATTCATGTATTGCATCTGACCAAAGTAAAATAACTCAGTAAAAAAAAAATGGCTGTTAGCAAAAAATGAGATCTCTTTTCTAAATGTAATGACTAGAAGAGATACTGATAATAATGATCCACATAAAAGAGCTGCATAACCCAATAACATCATACTTACATGCATCATTAACCACTGGGATTGGAGAGCAGGTACTAATATTGTGGATTGATGCATTTCAGTTAACAGACTTGAAGTAGCAAATCCTTGAGTAAAAATAGCACTTGGTGCAGTGATTACGCATAAGTTTTTTTTTTTAAAATATGGAAACATATGAATAATCGAGAAACTCCACGAAAGGAAAATTAATGATTCACATAAATCACTTAATGGAAAATGTTGTAAATAAACCCAACGGATAATTAATAATCCTGTTATACAGAAAAAAATAGCTATTAGACCTCTTTCAGACGAATTAGAGAGTCCTATCATTTCATCGACTACTAAGCTTATGAAATAAATTGTAATTACAATTGAAACAAGGGAAAAAGAAATATGAGTTAATATATGTTCTACAGTAAAAAATATCATATCTATTTTAAAAATAAGGTATCGGAATTGAATTCATTATAGGACTTATTGTATCTCTTTTAGAAGAGAATGTGCCGCCACTCGGATTCGAACCGAGATGCTCAAGCACTGCTTCCTAAGAGCAGCGTGTCTACCAATTTCACCATAGCGGCTTACTTAAAATGATAATAAGCTATTATTATTCAAGTGTCGAGATTTAATGAGGTAATTAAATGTGCAGAGCTTTTTTTAGTAAATGCTCAAATTATTGAACTTAATAAACTTAGTAATGAGGTTTTTTCAGGTCTTTTATGCTCTCCATTGGTGTATTTGTAACTAAAAGGTGTTACCCCCTATCTTACGAAATCATAAATAAAAAAGGATTGTGCGAAAGGTAAAGGTGGAGATGGGGGAAATCAAAATCCCCACCAGAGAGAAGTTTTCAACTAGTTTATTTTGAGTATGTTTTATCATTTCCGAGGTGGGGATTTTGATTTCGCAACAAAATGCTTTCAGAATTTTTTATACCATATAGAATAATCAATATAGAATAGTCAATTTGTAGTCTTATTTTACTTTACACTAAATTAATAAATTAATATTTGTCCTATTCCCATTATTTTATTATTATTTAGGTGTCGGTACAAAAAAACTTTTTGAATTACCAGTAGAAAGGGATTTGGCTAATGAAAAGGCTTTTAACGCTGCCCAATATCCCTTCCTTTTCCACAAACTTTTATGAATACGCTTTTTTGCCAGAGAAGTACGTTTTTTTGGAACTGCCATTCAAAATTTAAGAGGTTTTTCAATAATATCGTTGGATGTGAAAGACATCTATTGCTCAAAACGAATTCTTCTTGATTATCTATCTATCCATAGATGATACACTACTAACCTCATAAAAAAATCAATCATAGGTATATGAAAATGACAAGAAATTTTATAGGTGAAAAGATAAGCTTAAGTTACTAAAATAAAAAAAGAAGCAGCTTCTATTTCCATTTCTCTCTCGGTTTATTTTAGTCATTTATACATGGAATCAAATTCATCCAACAAAAAATTTCATTTATGAACCCAACTTTGACCTAAAAACTAATGGAAATATCCAGTTTCTTATTAATTGTCCAAAGAATATACATAATTTCAAAAATTTTCATTTTTATTTTTTTTCTGTTTTCACAAATAAGTTCCCTATGTTATTTGACCAATTTGCACTTCTTGATTTGAATATTTGAGGTATTGAAGAAAGCCTGAGAATAATGAATAATGCAGAATACAAAGAATAATGAATAATGCAGAATACAAATTTTTTAGTTCTTACCTATCTTGATTTTTTTCTTTTACAATTAGATAGGATCTGGTGAATTATAAATCATTTTGAAAGAAAAAATTTATTATGGAACATACATATCAATATGCATGGATCATACCTTTCCTTCCACTTCCAGTTCCTATGGGAATAGGACTAGGGCTTATCTTTTTTCCGACGGCAACAAAAAGTCTTCGACGTATGTGGTCTTTTCATAGTGTTTTCTTGTTAAGTATAGTTATGATTTTTTCAGCCGACCTAGCTATTCAACTACTAAATGGAAGTTCTATTTATCAATATATATCGTCTTGGACCATCAATAATGATTTTTCTTTAGAGTTTGGCTATTTGATCGATCCACTTACTTCTATTATGTCAATATTAATCACTACTATCGGAGTTATGGTTCTTATTTATAGTGATAATTATATGTTTCATGATCAAGGATACTTGAGATTTTTTGCTTATATGAGTTTTTTCAATGCATCCATGTTGGGATTAGTTACGAGTTCTAATTTGATACAAATTTATATTTTTTGGGAATTAGTTGGAATGTGCTCTTATCTATTAATAGGTTTTTGGTTTACACGACCCCTTGCCGCAAATGCTTGCCAAAAAGCATTTGTGACTAACCGTATCGGGGATTTTGGTTTATTATTAGGAATTTTGGGTCTGTATTGGCTAACAGGTAGTTTCGAATTTCGAGACTTGTTCGAAATATTCAATAACTTAATTTCAACTAATGGGGTGCATTTTTTATTTGGAACTTTCTGTGTCTTTCTATTATTTTCTGGTGCAGTTACTAAATCTGCTCAATTCCCTCTTCATGTATGGTTACCCGATGCTATGGAGGGGCCTACTCCTATTTCAGCTCTTATCCATGCTGCTACTATGGTGGCAGCGGGAATTTTTCTTGTAGCTCGGCTTTTTCCCCTTTTCATAGTCATACCTTATATAATGAATTTAATATCTTTCCTAAGTATAATAACAGTATTATTAGGAGCTACTTTAGCTCTTGCTCAAAACGATATTAAAAGAAGTTTAGCCTATTCTACAATGTCTCAATTGGGGTATATGATGTTAGCTTTAGGTATGGGGTCTTATCGAACGGCTTTGTTTCATTTGATTACTCATGCTTATTCGAAAGCATTATTGTTTTTAGGATCTGGAGCAATTATTCATTCAATGGAGCCTCTTCTTGGATATTCTCCAAATAAAAGTCAAAATATGGTTCTTATGGGTGGTTTAAT